TCCATGATAAAATAAAATTCAAATAAAAAACCATCCTTTTTGTTTGCATAACGTGTATGTGCCACACCATACAATTGAAATAGAAAGATTCATCGGACGATTCATGAATTCCATGGGTTAGCTGATGAAAGAAGTTGTTGTTGATAAATAGGAAATTGGAAAAAAAAATTTCTTCTTATGGAACCATAGGACCGTCATACATGTACTACAATTCAGATGAAGGACTCGCTATTCATTTGGGTTTTGGTCAAGAATAACATTCTGTAGGAGAGATGGCCGAGTGGTTCAAGGCGTAGCATTGGAACTGCTATGTAGACTTTTGTTTACCGAGGGTTCGAATCCCTCTCTCTCCGTTTCTTTTCATTCATCAACGTTACCGACTACAATGTATCAAATAAAATAAGAATTGATATCATTATTCTAACGGTAACACCCTTATTTAATAGACATTCTCTATCCCTAATTAATCCCTGTGATAGGTAAAAGAAATACAAATAGAAATCTATTGAAAAGAAGAAAAAAAATAAAAAAAAAAATCCTATTGCCGATCCTTTTTTGATACGTGAATGAGACAGGGCACAAGGTACTCTATTTACTTCAGCGAAAGGAGTCAAAATTGGTATGAACCTTGCTTTTGTATTTTCGTTAGAATCAAGTCTGACGGGAATAATATTCTACGACCAACAACTCATTTATTTTAAGATCGATCCATTTACTATCTATTATTTGATTTACAAATCCTTTATATTGTAAGGAGTCCATAGTCAAATGGTTTGGCAATTCCCCGTAGGGGGATGAAACAAGATAATTTTGAATCAGAGCTTTCGATATTTCTTTATCCTTCGTAGTAATAATATCTCGGGGTTTGCAACGATAACTTGGTATATCCACTATACGACCATTCACTAAGATGTGTCTATGGTTAACTAATTGTCTGGCTCCAGGAATGGTCGAAGCCATACCTAATCGAAAAAGGATGTTATCCAAACGCATCTCAAGTAGTTGTAGTAAAACCTGGCCTGTTGACCCTTTGGCTTTTCCAGCAATATGCACATATTTAAGTAATTGTCGCTCTGTCAGACCATAATGAAAACGCAATTTCTGTTTCTCTTCTAAACGAATACGATATTGTGATCTTTTTACAGAGCGCAATTGGGTTTGAAGATCACTTCTGGATCTGGGTCTTTTACTAGTTAGTCCCGGTAAAGCTCCCAGCCGGCGTATTTTTTTGAAACGAGGTCCTCGGTAACGAGACATATAAAGGCTCCTTTTTGATTAGCTTTTATTTGACAAAAAAATATAAATTCAGACTGAACTAAAGGACCAGCAAAGCAAAACTCAATTTACTAAAGTCCTACAAAACAGAATAAAATAAATATTATCAATATTTGGATTTCCTATATATATATACATAGGAAATTCAAACGAAGGTTACGTTTTCCAATTTCTTCTGTAGAGATCTAATTGATCTAGTCAACTTTTTTATTCATAGCTATAGCTGCAAGTTACCATGACATAATAGATCGGTGACTCGACATTTAGAGAAAGCGAGAGTAGAGATTTTAAATCATGGAAAGAAAAAAATTGATAAAGAAAAAGAGCCGGCTATCGGAATCGAACCGATGACCATCGCATTACAAATGCGATGCTCTAACCTCTGAGCTAAGCGGGCGGATATAAGAGCAATAGTGTATAGGAATACAGGAAACTATCGGATCTTAGCTATTACCTAGTGATTCTTCTTCTTTTTTTATTTCATTTATTGTTTATTTTGATTATTTAAATTTATTCTCTTTTTTAGTTATATGTTATATATTTTTTGTTATATATTTTAGATTCTATTTAGATATATACTAGATCTAAATAGAAATTCTATTCCATATTCATATATATGAAAATAAAATATCAATATATCAATGAAATTCTATTTTTATATTTTGAAATGAAAAAAAAGAATGAATATTGACCGTTCCACTACTCCAAGCTGCACTGTAAAAATGAAGGAGTAGGAAAGGCATATATATATATGTGGTATATATCTATCCATATTGAATTGCGGATACATCAATGATAAAATCATTTCGTATTGAAACAAATAAGGTTCATCCAATATAGATGAAATGATAGAATATAGAATAGAGGGTGGGCAAAAAAAGAAAATAGCAGCATACACTTTTTCAATATAGGAATCATTACCTAATGAATTAAATAGTGTCAAGATAAATGAAAGAGTTGGATGGAATTCCAACTGGATCCTTGTCTCAAAGGAAAGGGGGATATGGCGAAATTGGTAGACGCTACGGACTTGATTGGATTGAGCCTTGGTATGGAAACCTGCTAAGTGGTAACTTCCAAATTCAGAGAAACCCTGGAACTAAAAATGGGCAATCCTGAGCCAAATCTTTGTTTTGAGAGAAAAAACGATGGAAAATGAGAATAAGAAGGGATAGGTGCAGAGACTCAATGGAAGCTGTTCTAACGAATGAAATTGACTACGTTA